ATATATATATATATATATATTTATTTATATGTACATAAATAAGTTAAATAATTTGTCACTATTATAGCTCCTTCTAATTTTATTCACTCCAAATTTATAAAAATTATTCATTCCTTCCTAAACCCTTAATAATCTTCATTTTTTACATAGACACCCTTTCTCACTTCTTTTCTAAATATTTTAAACCTAAAATAAGCAAAATTTTCGACTAAAAACTAAAATCGGGTCATTAAAAACTTTCTTTAATTAATAACCCTACTTAAGTTACTATAGTTTAATAAAAACATTGAATTGTGGTTTCAAAAATGCTTTTTTAGCTAATAACCATGGCACCTTTTCGAGCATCTATAATAATACTTTCCCTATCCCTTCTAACCTTACCCCCTAGACTTTTTCTTTTTTCCTCCTCAACTTCTATCCTTCTATCATGACATATAATTTCTATTTCTTCTTCCCATCTATCTTTTTCTATAATTCTAGACCCCCAAGGCCTACTATTTATGTCCGTAATTATATTTATTTCAGGAAATGTCCTAATATTTTCCAAATCATATATAAAAGAAGACAAAAATTTTATTCGTTTTACTCACCTTACCCTATTATTTGTCTTAAGAATAAATATACTAGTTCTTTTTCCTCACCTAATAATCCTTCTGTTAGGATGAGACGGATTAGGTATTACATCCTTTCTTTTAATCATCTATTACCAAAATCCCAAATCCTTAGCTGCCGGGATATACACCGCTCTTACTAACCGAATTGGGGATGTTTTAATTCTGGTTAGAATTGCTTGACTTTTACAAAATGGAAATTGAATTATTACTAACGTATGAATAAATGATTTATCTCCTATTATTATTATTTCTCTTACTATCGCTGGGATAACAAAAAGAGCCCAAATTCCCTTTTCTAGTTGACTCCCAGCAGCAATAGAAGCCCCTACTCCCGTCTCCGCTTTAGTTCACTCCTCAACACTAGTAACGGGAGGGATTTTTCTCTTAATTCGATTTTTTCCATTTCTAAACCAACTCCATTTCTTCAATTTCTTCCTATTAATCATATCTTCCCTTACTATATTAATAGCAGGCCTTTCAGCCATAAATGAAATAGATATAAAAAAAGTGATTGCACTTTCCACACTAAGACAGTTAGGACTTATGATAATAAGCCTCGCCCTAGGGGTTCCTACTCTAACCCTATTTCATTTATTAACCCATGCACTATTTAAAGCTCTTCTTTTCATAACTGCCGGAAGAATTATCCTATATGCATCCCACAATCAAGACCTTCGATTAATAGGACTTTCCGCCCCTTCTATTCCTATAACTTCCGCAGCTATATTGATTGCCAATATAGCTTTGTTTGGGGCTCCCTTCCTTGCGGGGTTCTATTCAAAAGATCTAATTTTAGAAGAAATTTTATTTAATCAATCAAATATACTTATTTATTTTATTGCATTTTTTGCAACTGGTTTAACTGCTGGCTACTCTATCCGAATAATAATAATAATTCTATGAACTCCTAAACACTCCATTCCCTGCTCAAACCTTACAGATAAAGACTTATTTATTACCACCCCTATATTTTTAATAACCCTAACTGCTATCCTGGGTGGAAGAGCCTTAAACTGAATATTGATCACCCCTAATCAACCTATAATCTTACCTCTTTCTCAAAAAATATTTACTCCAATAGTAATTTTTATAGGTCTATTTTCAGCTTGATGACTAACTAATCCAAAATTAACTCCCATATTTATTAAAACACCTTTACTTCTTAATGCCTCATCCTCTATATGATTCCTCACAAACCTCTCTACACAAAATGTAATTTCCTATCCTTTAATTACATCTCACATTCTCTCTTCAGTTGGAGAAAATGGATGAGTAGAAATAGTATCTAGAAGAGGAACAAAAACCACTCTTTCATCTATTTCCTCTAAAATCCAATTAACCCAATCAAAAATAATAAATAAACTCCTATTAATAAGAGTATTCTCTATTCTCCCTATAATAATACTATTATGCCTTGGTAGCTTAAACTTAAAGCGAAGCATTGAAGCTGCTTAAATGATTCCTATGTCCCAAAGCAATATATAAATAGTATAATATATTACATAAGTTTTTCGTACTTAAAATACAGTTTTAATTGTTTTATATATATATACAGATAGTAATTTAAATAAAAATTCTGCCTTTGGGAGGCAGTAATCCATTTTTCCTGGCTTTCTGAAGCTATAGAAGCCGAAATACAGGCGTTGGTCTTGTAAGCCAAAAGATGAAGTTTTTCCTATAGCTATGACCATTCACCTAATATTCCCTATTCTTGTTTCCTCTTCCCTAATAACATTCGTTCTCCAACGACGACATCTCTTAATAGCTCTTCTAGCACTAGAAAGAACAACTTTAATAACTATAGTATTTGCAGCAACTATTTATGGTTCTCCTTCACAATTTAACATTATTATTATTTTAGTAATTATAACTATAGCTGCCTGTGAAGCCAGCCTTGGATTAGCTCTAATAGTAATTATAACTCGTTCTTATGGTTCTGATTCAGTTAAACTTCTCTCAATTAATAAATGCTAATAATCTTAATACCCTTAATCTCCTTGCCCCTACTCTCAAAATCATGATTTATTTCCTCTTCCTTTCTTCTTTTATCTATTCCTTTCGTCTTGATTTCATTTACCAACCCTTATCCCTGAACAACTACCATAAGATCCCTTTTCTCCGTAGATTTAATAAGATCCACCCTAATTATCCTTACCCTATGAATTTCCAGTTTAATAATTATAGCAAGATATAAAATTAAACATAATCACAACATACCTAAAAATTTCATTATTATATGTTTATCTTTAAGAATTTCTTTAATCTTAACCTTTTCTTCAAGAAATCTATTTATATTTTATATCTTTTTCGAAACCTCCCTAATTCCAATCTTAATCTTAATTCTGACTTGAGGTTATCAACCAGAACGACTTCAAGCAAGAATATATTTAATAATATATACTTTAACAGCTTCCCTTCCAATATTAGTAATAATCTTCCTAATTTATTCAAAGAATAATCACCTTTCCTTTCTTATATCCTCTTGATTATCTCCCTTCCCAAATATAATAAATATTTGATGATTTATTTTAATCTTGGCTTTTCTAGTAAAAATACCCATATTCTCTCTCCACCTTTGACTTCCTAAAGCCCATGTAGAAGCTCCTGTAGCAGGTTCAATAATTCTAGCTGGTGTTCTACTTAAACTAGGAACATATGGATTAATACGAATATCCCTTATCTTTACATTTATAAACAAACAATCTTCCTCTATTATTACCCCTTTAGCTCTTTGAGGAGCTGTAGTAACAAGATTAATTTGTATTCGTCAAACAGATTTAAAAGCACTAATTGCTTATTCCTCTATTGGACATATAGGAATTCTATTAGCAGGTATTTTAAGCTCAACCGAATGAGGTTGACAAGGAGCAATAGCAATAATAATTGCACACGGCTTATCTTCCTCCGCTCTTTTCCTTCTTGCTAATACTACTTACGAATTAACACACACCCGAAGAATTTTTCTAACCAAAGGAATAATTATTGTATTTCCCACTCTTACTCTTTGATGATTTATTGCTACAGCCGCAAATATAGCAGCACCTCCATCAATCAACCTTTTAAGAGAAATTCTTCTAATTACAGCCACCTTATCCCAAACTACCTATCTCGCAATCTTTTTAATACTCCTAAGATTTTTAACTGCTGCTTACTCTTTATTCTTATTTGCCTCTACCCAACATGGAGCAACTACTTCCACATCAATTTCACTTCCACCTTTAAACTCATCTTTCTTCCTAAACTCCACTTTACATTTAGTTCCAATCTTTTTACTAATTCTAAAACCAGAGTTAATTTGTAACTGATTATAACCTTATAGTTGAATTAACAACATTAAATTGCAGCTTTAAAAGTGTAGCCATACTAAGGTTTAGTAGAATAAGCTAAACAAAGCTATTGGGTTCATACCCCAAACATGAGAATTCCTCTTCTACTATTTAGTTTGATTCTAGCTTAAAATTAGCTTTTCCTGAGAAAAACACATGCAAACTTTTATAATCCCGTGAAAAACCATTTTTAGTTTAAAATTTAATATTATTAATTTAAAATATGGTAAAAGATCAATTTAACAATAATTATACCTTAAAGAAATCTCACGCCTGCAGTGATCAATCCTGTTCCGTCTAGAAATAGAGCCACGGCTACAGAAAATTTAGAGTTGGTGAAATCCGTGCCAGCTACCGCGGTTAAACGGCAGACTCAAGCTAATTCCTTCGGAAACTACGATAATATAGATATAAACAATTTCAAAAGAAGTCTAATTCTACCAATTTGTTCAAAACCAAATATATCTTCCTTTATACATCGTGAAAGCCCAAATAAAAACAAGGATTAGATACCCTTTTATTCTGGGCCCAAAATTATCCAGGGCACTACAAACACAGGTTTAAAACCCAAAGAACTTGGCGGTACCTAAATCCAATCAGGGGAACCTGTCCTTTAAATCGACAATCCACGCAAATACTACCTTTTCTAGAATATACAGCCTGTATACTGCCGTCGTCAGCCCACCACAAAAATGTTAGTGAGCCAAAAGATTCTTAATCCTTACGTCAGGTCAAAGTGCAGCTTATGAAAAGGAAGAGATGGGTTACAATTTTAAATCTAAATATGGATTATTAATGAAAATAAATATAAAAGTGGACTTGAAAGTAATTAAAAATAACTTATTTTAATGAATATGGCAACCTAAGGTGTGCACACATCGCCCGTCACTCTCGCCGAAAGGGGAGATAAGTCGTAACATAGCAGGTGTAATGGAAATTGCACCTTCAAAATACAGCATCTAAAGAATGCCTTTCACTTACACTGAAAAGAGAATCTAATAGATTTATTTTGAAATTTCCTACCCCCAAAAATTTTCCCTTTTTACTAAATAAAAATCAATACACAAATATATAATCTCAATCTTTAACCTCCCTAGTACTGCAAAGGAAAACATAAATTTTCAAAAAGTAAAACTTAACACCTGTACCTTGTGCATCATGGCTAAGCAAGCCAACCCTAATCACAGCCTTCCCCGAAATCTTCACGAGCTGATAAAAATTTGTGACAGAACCCACTATTGCATGTTTCATAATGCTTAGAAAAATTTTATCAGAGGCTACATACCTACCGCGTAAGACTATAGCTGGTTTTCCAAAAAACTCACATTAGTGAACCAAGAAAAAATCTTTGATAAATAATAAAGGAAAAGCTCTATTATTTTAGCCAATAAAAATCTATTCCCCCTAAAGTAAGCCTAGAAACTGCTAACTTTTAAATAACGTTATAGTATAAATAATAAATTTCTACAAAATTCTACATATTTAATTGCCAACTATTATTGGAAATCTTTTATCAACTATTTTAAATCTAAAATCTGCTTAGATTAGTATTAATAAACCAATTTTCAATCTTTAAAATTTAAACATTTCAAAAAAAAAATTCTTTACTATAAGGAACTCGGCAAATACAAGCTCCGACTGTTTAACAAAAACATTGCCTCCCGATTTTACAATGAGAGGTTCATCCTGCCCAATGACTCTTAGTTCAATGGCCGCGGTACCCTGACCGTGCAAAGGTAGCATAATCACTTGCCCCTTAATTAGGGGCTGGCATGAAAGGACACACGAAAGCTTCCCTGTCTCATAGTAACAAATAAAAATTAATCTTTAAGTGAAAAAGCTTAAATATCATTGCAGGACAAGAAGACCCCGTTGAGCTTCATTCTCAATAGACAAAATAAAATATACTTTATAACCTAAACCTAAAAAAGAATTTAGTTGGGGTGACTAAGGAACATCAAAAACTTCCTTTTACTTTATAGGAAAATTTTCCAAAATAATTGACCCATATATCATGATCAAAAAAATAAGCTACCACAGGGATAACAGGCTAATCTTTCTTAAGAGCCCAAATTGTCAGAAAGGATTGGCACCTCGATGTTGGCTTAGGGGCCCCTAATGGCGCAGAAGCCATAAAAGGTAGGTTTGTTCAACCTTTAAAACCCTACATGAGCTGAGTTCAGACCGGCGCAAGCCAGGTTAGTTTCTATCCTCAATATAAAAACTTACATAATAGTACGAAAGGACCTTATTGTAATAAAAACTTTAAATTTAATGAAAACAACTAATAAACTTTTAAAAATAAACCAAAACATATTATTTTAATAAGTTGGCAGAATAGTGCATTTGATTTAGGATCAAAATATAGAATGTAAATTCTACTTATTATAAAAGTCACTCTAGTTTAATTTAGAACGTTTGGTTTGCATCTAAATAGTGGAAGTCTCCGAGTGACAGGGTTATCGTTCTGGAAACACTTGATTTTGAAAGTCAATAACAAAGGTTCAATTCCTTTATAACCCTAATCTAAAGTGGCAGAAAAATGCGTTAGGTTTAAGCCCTAATAATGAGGTAACCCTCCTTAGATAATGCACCTACTTATCTGTATTCTCATTAACTACTTAATAGTTTTAATAGCAATAGCCTTCTTCACCTTATTAGAACGAAAAGTTCTTGGCTATATTCAAATTCGAAAAGGACCAAATAAAGTTAGACTAATAGGCCTACCTCAGCCCTTTGCAGACGCAATTAAACTCTTTACTAAAGAGCTTTCACTCCCAACATCTTCTAACCTTTACCCCTTTATTTATGGACCAATTATAGGTCTAAGATTAGCATTATTATTTTGATCCTTATATCCTTATTCTTCACCAATATATTTTCCAATATACGGAGCCCTCCTTTTCCTGTGTATTTCAAGACTAAATGTATATGCTACTCTTTCAGCAGGATGAGCCTCAAACTCTAAATATGCTTTATTAGGAGCAATCCGAAGGATTGCTCAAACAATTTCATATGAAGTAAGAATAGCTCTAACTTTATTAAGTGCTTTAATTATTCTAATATCCTTCAATCTAATCCTAATAACTTCCTCCCAATGATCCTCAATCGCTTTTCTCTTACCCCCCCTATTTATAATCTGATTTGTAACCTCTTTAGCAGAAACAAACCGAACTCCTTTCGATTTATCAGAAGGAGAATCAGAACTAGTCTCAGGCTTTAATGTAGAATATAGAGCAGGAAGTTTTGCCCTAATCTTTATAGCAGAATATACTAATATCTTAACTATAAGACTATTTTCATCAGTCTTTTTTTTTGGGATAATTCCCTTAGGAATCTTTACAGATATTCCCCTTATTTTAAAAACTATATTTTTTGCATTTCTCTTCATTTGAGTTCGCGGTACCCTCCCTCGAATACGATATGACAAATTAATAAACTTAGCCTGAAAAAGATTTTTACCACTTTCTCTATCCATCATAATTCTTTCAACCTCTATAATAATTTTTATCTAGATATCGCGCCGGGTAAGAACGGATAACTTTGATGATGTTAATCACGAGAGCCTGCTCTCCGATATCAATATATATATACACACACTAGAGAGCTGTATTAGCGTTGGTCTTTTAACCCAAAGAAAATAATCTCTTTATTTCTAGTGAATGACAATAAGCTTCTATCCTTTAATTCTTGCCTTGGGAATTCCTCCAGCAGTTTTTCTGCTAGCTTGATTACTAAGAAACCGACCAACACCTTCAATAAACAAATTATCCCCCTTCGAATGCGGGTTTGATCCAAAAAACAATGCTCGACTTCCCTTTTCATTACGCTTTTTCCTCCTAGCCGTACTATTTTTAGTATTTGACATCGAAATTGTTCTATTAATACCTATTCCTTTATCAATTTCATTAAATCCCATCGCTTCCCTACTAGCCAGACTAATTTCATTAACTATTTTAATTCTAGGATTAATTCATGAATGAAATGAAGGTTCTCTAGACTGATCTTCTTAATAAAATATGTTAGGAACAAAATATGACTTCTAATTATATTTTGAACCGTTCGATTCGGTTCATATTTTTATGACAGCTTTTACTCCAGCTACTCCACTCTTCATTATAACACTTATTCTAAGAACCTTCCTCTCTATTTCAGCTTCCCACTGATTATTATTATGACTAGGACTAGAACTTAATCTATTAAGTTTTATTCCCTTAATTATAACTTCAAAATCTCTTCAAGAATCTGAAGGAGCTATTAAATATTTTATAGCTCAAGCTCTAGGTTCAGCCTTAATCCTATTAGGGGCCTTAATAATATTTAATCCTCATCTATCCCCTCAAATTAGAACTATTCCCGTAATTCTAGGAGCAATAAATAAATTAGGACTAGCCCCCTGCCACTTCTGATTCCCAAATGTAATAGCATCTATTTCATGAATATCCTGTCTAATTTTATCTACTTGACAAAAAATTATTCCTTTACTAATCCTAATTTCTCTTCCAATATCCCAAATATCTGTTTTCTTAATAACTACCGGTGCCCTTAGAAGCCTAGTAGGAGGAATTGGAGGAATAAATCAAACCTCCTTACGTCCATTACTAGCTTACTCCTCAATTGGCCATTTAGGATGAATAGTATGTACAAGTACAGTTTCACTTACATCTTCATTCATCTATTTCTTTTCCTACGTATTAATTATTCTTCCTATTATATTAGTATTAATATCAAAAAACATTTTTTCTAATATCCAATTATTTTCCATAAATAAATCTAAAATTTCCTTTCAATTAATCACTGCAAGCCTATTTATATCCCTCGGGGGATTACCACCTCTATTTGGTTTTTTCCCAAAATGAATAGCCATCCAATATATAGCATCGAGACAAATATTAATTCTTCCTTTACTCCTAATCCTAGGAGCATTAATAAATCTATACTTTTATTTAAATTTAGCTTTTCCTATAATTATCAATATTTTAAATCCCTCATTTATAAAAAAAAAAGAAAGAATATCTTTTACTGTAATATCCTCTTTACTTTTAGGTCTTAGCCCTCTTTCTCTTTTCTTAATTTATGCGTTGACTATATTCAACTAATCATAAAGACATTGGAACCTTATACTTCTTAGTTGGAATTTGAACAGGTTTAGTAGCCACTAGAATAAGACTCTTAATTCGAGCGGAACTAGGACAACCAGGAACTCTTTTAGGAGACGACCAAATTTACAATTGCTTAATTACAGCCCACGGACTGCTTATGATGTTCTTTGTAGTTCTCCCTATTCTAATGGGAGGCTTCGGAAACTGATTAGTTCCTTTAATGCTAGGGGCACCTGATATGGCTTTCCCTCGAATTAATAACCTAGGATTCTGATTAATTCCTCCAGCAGTAATTCTTCTAGTAATATCTGCTTTTATTGAAAAAGGAGCTGGAACAGGATGAACTGTGTATCCACCTCTTGCATCTAATATTGCTCATGCCGGTCCATGTATTGATCTAGCTATTTTTGCTCTTCATCTATCAGGAATTTCATCAATTTTAGCCTCAATTAATTTTATTACAACCGTTATAAATATACGATATAAAGGTCTCCGTCTAGAACGAGTTCCTCTTTTCGTATGAAGAGTTAAATTAACTGCCGTGCTTCTCCTACTTTCAATTCCAGTCCTAGCCGGAGGATTAACAATACTATTAACTGACCGAAATCTAAACACTTCTTTCTTCGATCCTGCAGGAGGTGGAGACCCAGTCCTATATCAACACTTATTCTGATTTTTTGGCCATCCCGAAGTATATATTTTAGTACTTCCAGGATTTGGATTAATTTCCCATTTAGTTGCACACCATTCAGCTAAATTAGAACCATTTGGATCTTTAGGAATGATTTATGCTATAATAGGAATTGGACTAATTGGGTTCTTAGTATGAGCTCATCATATGTTTACTATTGGAATAGACGTAGATACACGAGCATATTTTACAGCTGCCACTATAATTATTGCCGTCCCTACAGGAATTAAAGTATTTAGATGACTAGCAACCATTCATGGTTCAAAAATCAAATACGACACTCCTATACTCTGAGTTCTTGGATTTATTTTCCTATTTACAGTAGGAGGATTAACAGGAATTGTAGTAGGAAACTGCTCATTAGATATTATGATACACGACACATACTATGTAGTAGCCCATTTCCACTATGTCCTTAGGCTAGGAGCTGTATTTGCTATTTTTGGGGGTCTTACACATTACTTCCCTCTATTTACAGGTGTAACTCTTCATTCTCGATGATCTAAATCTCACTTCTTCATGATGTTTACAGGAGTAAATCTAACTTTCTTCCCTCAACATTTCCTAGGACTTAGAGGTATACCTCGACGATATTCAGACTATCCAGATGTATATACAACATGAAATGTTCTTTCCTCAATTGGAGCCTTCATTTCATTTACTTCTTTAATATTCTTTATTTTCCTTATGTGAGAAGCTCTAGCATCTCAACGAGGTGTCTTAGCTTCACCCCATATGCCTACTGCTCTAGAATGACAAGAAACCCTTCCTTTAGACTATCACATGTTCCAAGAAACAGGATTAATTACTTCCCCTTCATTCTCAGCATCTTCTCTATATAAGCAGAAGCCATTTTTGGCATCTAACTGTTAATTAGAAGCTAGTCCTTCGACCTGCTTAGATGGCCCACTGAGGACAATTAATATTTCAAGACGCTGCCTCACCTATTATAATTCAATTAGTAGCTCTTCACGACCATGCTCTAACCATCATAATTATAGTAGTATCACTAGTTCTTTATATACTATATAGAATTTTAACTAATAAGTACACTTGCCGAACTCTTTTAGAAGCACAAGAAATTGAAACCATTTGAACAGTTCTTCCTGCTACTATTCTAGTAGTCCTTGCCCTCCCCTCTCTTCGTCTTCTTTACTTAATGGATGAAATTTCTCAACCAACTCTTACAGTAAAAACAATTGGACATCAATGATATTGAAGATATGAATATTCTGACTTCCTAAATTTAGAATTTGACTCCTACATACTACCCACTGAAGAACTTCAAGATGGTGAATTCCGTCTTCTAGAAGTTGATCACCGAATAGTAATTCCTATGCAAACAGAAGTTCGACTTCTCGTTACTGCTGCAGATGTAATCCATTCTTGATGTGTTCCTAGATTAGGAATTAAACTAGATGGAATTCCTGGACGACTTAATCAAACAACTCTTTCTATTAATCGACCCGGAATCTTTTATGGACAGTGTTCAGAAATATGCGGGGCAAATCATTCATTTATACCTATTGCCTTAGAAGTAATTGACCATCCCTCCTTCACACAATGAGTAATAACATTTAGAGAATAGAATTCTAGTTAAATATATAATATAGGACTGTCAGCCCTAAGTTACTAAAAATAGTGAATTCTGATGCCTCATCTTGCACCTTTAAATTGATTACTCCTTCCTTTATTTTTCTTTCTAACCCTACTCCTCCTTCTATCGACTATTTGATGAACTCAATTAATTTCAGTTCCTAACCTAAAAACAAAACAAAAAAACTCAATATCTTCTTGAAAATGAAATTAAAAAGATGGCCGAGTTATAGGCAGAAGATTGTAATCCTTCCCACGGGACATCCCTCTTTTTACTTTCTCAGTATAAATTTGTACGACTGCCTTCCAAGTAGTAAGTTTGATATTCAAAGAAAGTAATGATCCGCCAACCCTTTCATGTATTAGAATATAGACCCTGACCATTTTTAGTTTCTGTCGGTGTCCTAGCCATAACATGCGGTGCTGCAGCATGATTCCATAATCATGGTGCCCTATGCTTAATTATTGGCTTAACTTTAACCACTTTAACTGCAATTATCTGATGACGAGATGTAATTCGAGAAGGAACTTATTTAGGATTCCATAGATCAGTAGTATCAAGAGGCCTACGCTGAGCAATAATTCAATTTATTTTATCAGAAGTCCTATTCTTTGCCGCATTCTTCTGAGGATTCTTCCATAGAAGTTTAGCACCTACTCCCGAAATTGGGTGCACTTGACCTCCTACAGGAATTAATCCAATTAATCCTTTCTCTATTCCTCTCCTAAATACTGCTATTCTCTTAGCATCAGGAGTAACAGTTACCTGAGCTCATCATAGAGTTATAAATAAATCACGAACAGAAACATTACAAGCTCTTTCCTTAACAGTTATTTTAGGAATATATTTCTCATTCCTTCAAGCAGGAGAATATATAGAAGCTCCCTTCACTATTGCCGATAGAGCTTATGGCACCTTATTTTATGTCTGTACAGGCTTCCATGGAATACATGTTTTAGTAGGAACTATATTCCTTTCTGTCTGTTTAATCCGAACATTCCTATATCATTTCTCAGATGGGCACCACTTTGGATTTGAAGCAGCAGCATGATATTGACATTTTGTAGATGTAGTCTGAATTTGCTTATACCTCTCAATTTACTGATGAGGCTCTTAATATTGTAAAATAGTGTACGGAGCACGAAAGTCTTTGATCCTTTAAGCCTTGGTTCAATTCCATGATTTACAAATGACTTTGTCTTTAATTATATCATTAATAGCCACACTTACTTTTTCATTAATACTCTCATTTAATCCTGTAACTCAAGGTATTTTTATTCTCCTAATTGCCTTAACTTCTACTGTAATACTCCTCCTAATATCCTCTTGATATGCTATTATCCTTTTTCTAATTTATATTAGAGGCATACTAGTAATATTTGCCTACTTCTCAGCAACGTCTCAAAACTCAAAACTTGAAATTAACTTCTTATTTCCATCTATAATGCTTATATTTTCTATACTTTTAACAATCTTTATTCTAACGCCTCCCAACCTCAATTTTAACTTTTTCCTCTCTTTAACTAATTCTCAAAGAGATCTTTTTATCCCTTGTAATATTTCTATCCTCACCTTTTTAATCTCCATTCTATTTCTAGCCCTAATCTGTATTGTAAAGATTTGTACTAAAGATAAAGGACCATTACGTCCTTTCTCAAGCTATGTTCAAACCAATCCGTAAATCAAACCCCGTCTTAAAAATTCTTAATACCGCATTAGTAGATCTTCCAGCCCCCATCAATCTTTCAACCTGATGAAATTTCGGCTCACTTTTAGGACTTTGTCTTGTTCTTCAAATTGCTACAGGACTCTTCCTATCTATACATTATGCCTCCAATATAGAAATTGCATTTTCATCTGTAATTCATATCACCCGAGATGTAAATTTCGGTTGATTTATTCGAGCTCTCCATGCCAATGGAGCGTCAGCATTTTTCCTCTGCATATATCTTCATATAGGACGAGGACTTTATTATTCCTCATTTAAATTAAAAGAAACATGAAATATTGGGGTAATCCTTTTTATCCTTACTATAGCAACAGCCTTCGTAGGCTATGTCCTACCTTGAGGACAAATAAGATTTTGAGGTGCAACAGTAATTACTAACCTTTTTTCAGCAATTCCTTATATTGGCCAAGATTTAGTCCAATGATTGTGAGGTGGATTTAGAGTAAGAAATGCCACTTTAAACCGATTTTTTGCCTTCCATTTCCTTCTCCCTTTTATTCTTGCTGCAATATCAGCAATCCATCTTTTATTCCTCCACCAAACTGGCTCAAACAATCCCCTAGGATTAAATAGAGATTCCGATAAAATTCCTTTTCATATCTACTATTCAGTAAAAGACATTGTAGGCTTTATTGTACTATTAGCTGCTCTAATTCTATTTTGCTTGTTATGTCCTAACCTTCTAATTGACCCAGATAATTTTCTCCCTGCTAATCCTTTAGTTACCCCTGCCCATATTAAACCAGAATGATACTTTCTCTGAGCCTACGCCATCCTTCGTTCCATTCCCAATAAACTAGGAGGAGTATGTGCAATATTCTTAGCAATTCTGTTAATATTTACACTTCCATTTACCCCTCAACAACGTCGAGGAAATCAATTTTATTTTCCTAATCAAGTCCTATTTTGAATATTTACAGCAAACTTTCTCCTCTTAACATGAATTGGAGGATGCCCCGTAGAAGACCCCTTTATCTCCCTTGGAGCTATATTTACCGCCTTCTATTTTATATTTTTTATCCTAAATCCTATTCTATTTTTTCTTTGAGACTCCCTCTTATCTTCTTCTAAATATAACTTTAAGTTAAATAAAACTAAAGGTCTTCAAAGCCTTCAATGGAATTATCCAAGTTATGATGATAATAGACATCTTTTCATCTTTCGACCCCGGCCTTAGAAATATTAATTCCACCTTATTCTGAATTCCTATAATTTTAATCCCTTTTATTTTAAATTTAACCTTATGAGTTCTTCCAACACGAATATTCTGATTATCTTATAGACCTATTAACTTAATTTACCTTCAACTTTCACGCACCTCTAGAGCTCATTTAAAAGGATTATCCTCTCTAGTCTCTCCTTTATTTATCTTCGTAATATTTATTAACTTTATAGGTCTAATTCCATATATATTTAGAGCCTCTAGACACCTTCTATTTACTTTATCATTAGCTCTTCCTTTATGACTTTCTCTAATTATATCTGGAATCCTCTTCTCTCCTTCTTCATTCGCAGCAAGACTTCTTCCAAGGGGAGCTCCTACCTGACTAAACCCTTTCCTAGTATTAATTGAAACCATCAGAATTTCTGTACGACCATTAACCCTAGCTTTCCGATTAGCAGCTAATATAAGAGCTGGACATATTGTACTAAGATTAGTAGGACTTTATGCTACAACAGCCGTATTTACAAGAATTTCCTCCTTTATTCTCTTAATATTAATTCAAACAGGCTACTTTATATTTGAAGTTGCCATTTGTTCTATTCAAGCCTACATTTTCTGTCTCCTAATTTCTATATACGCTGATGACCATCCTATATAAACAAATAGCATATCACATGCATTACGATTTCGGCTCGTAAAGCGGAACTTTTCCTTTGTTTTTATTTATTTATTTATTTATGTACATATAAATAATATATATATA